TTCCATTGAATGAATAATGGATCCTGATCCTAAAAATAATAATGCTTTTGAATAGGCATGAGTTATCAAATGGAATAAAGCATTTCGATAAGATCCCATACCGAGAGCTAACATCATATAACCCAATTGGGACATTGTGGAATATGCTAAACCTCTCTTAATGTCTTTTTGAGCAAGAGCTAAAGTAGCTCCTAATAAGACTGTTATTATTGCTATCAACGAGATTAAATTCATTATGGGGGGTATAACTATGAAAAGAGGAAGAAGCCGAGCTACAAGAAAAATTCCCGCTGCTACCATAGTGGCAGCGTGTATAAGAGCAGAAATGGGAGTGGGCCCCTCCATAGCATCAGGCAACCAGACATGAAGGGGAAACTGTGCAGATTTAGCAACGGAACCGGCAAATAATAGAACAGCACACAAAGTAAGAAATAAAGGATTTACTTCATTAGTATAAATCAAGTTATTCACTATTTCGAATAAATCCTCAAATCCAAAACTACCCGTTATCCAATAAAACCCTAAAATTCCTAATAATAAACCAAAATCTCCTACCCGATTAGTTACAAAAGATTTTTGACAAGCATTTGCCGCAAGAGGTCGTGTGAACCAAAAACCAATTAAGAGATAAGAAGACATCCCAACCAATTCCCAAAAAATATAAATTTGTATCAAATTAGAACTAGTAACTAATCCTAACATTGAAGTACTAAAAAAATTAATATAAGTGAAAAATTTCAAATAAGATTGATCATGAGCCATATAATTATCACTATAAAAAAGAACTGTAATTCCAACGGTAGTGATTAATATTGACATAATAGAAGTAAGTGGGTCTAGCAAATAACCCAATTCTAAAGAAAAATCGTTAGTAATGAGCCAAGACCATACATATTGATAAATAGAATTGCTATTTATTTGCTGACTAGACAAGTTGGTTGAAAAAACCAAGATTATACTTAACAATAAAACACTCTGAAAAGACCACATACGACGAAGTCTGATTGTTGTTGTTGGAAAAAGAAGAAGACCTAACCCTAGGAATATAGGAACTGGAAGTGGAATGAAAGGTATAATCCACCCATATTGATATGTCTGTTGCATAAAAAGTTTTTTTTAATTCTTAGTTTCCTAATTGATTTTTATTGTTTCCGATTCACCAGATCTTACCTCTTTGAGAGGAATAACTAAAAGGGAAGATATGCACTAAGTAAAACTACCGAAATATATCATTTTTCTTATTATTTATTTCTTTTTCTAATTTTCTTCTAAATACTTCAAATATTCAACTCAAGAAATTACAATCGGTCAAATCTTAGGAAACTAAGAAATAAGCATACGAATTAATAAAAAAATTTTAAGTCGATTCTAGGAAATATAAAAAGTTAAAAAAATTAAACCTTATACATTTATTATATTTCTTTTTTTTTTTGAAGATAATATAAATTAGCAAATAAATCGAATGAATATATGAATATAATAGGAAGGAAGGACTTCTTTTGAACAATACATGTCTTTCACATTCAACTAGAACAATAAGGAATTTTTTTTAAATGGCAGTTCCAAAAAAGCGTATTTCTACATCAAAAAAAAATATTCGTAAAAATTTTTGGAAAAAAAAGGGATATTGGGCCGCTTTAAAAGCTTTTTCATTAGGTAAATCTCTTTTGACTGGAAATTCAAAAAGTTTTTTTGTACAGCAAACAAAAAATAAATAAGTAATAAAGTTGCAATTGTCTGAATGCATTCAAAAATTGACTCATTTATTCTTTAATTGACTCAACTCACTAGATAGAGATAGTGGAAATTTTAATTATATTTTATAGGATAATTTTAGAGGAAATATAAAATGAAACTCAGCTTACTCTTTTATTTTTTATTTTCTAGTCGTTACTTTTAGACTTTTAGATTATTTACTAAATTCAGTAAAAAAAGAACTAACACCCTTTTACTTTTACTGAATTTAGTAAATACAAATAATTTTTTATCAAAAAAAGTATTTGTTGCTAACAAACGAATGAACACAATAAAATATTTTTTTTGCGTGAATTTTTTTATTTCCCCGGAGGGGAAGCTTAGTTTCTCCATCAACACACTTTTTGTTACATTTACTAGAAAAAATACGATAATTTTTCGTTTTATCTCTCTTTTTTTATCTATAGACTATAGGGGTCTTAAGATATTTAGTCTTGTTTCATTTCTTTCCTGAAATAAAAAAAAAAGAAAAAAAGGTTCATTAAAATTGAAAAAGTAAAACAAAACCATTTTTAGTTATATCCCTTGATTGACTCTTACTTGAGATTTTAGGTTCGAATTATCTAGTTACAATACAATTCTAGAGTAGCCGAAAATCCACGAAAACCCCTGAGTCCCTAAACTAACGAACGTTAAAATCCCTAAAAGAAACTAAAAAAATTACTCTTAATGGACTGCTAAATTCTCGACGATTGTTTATTCATTAGTTACTATAAGTTGAACACAAGCCGCTATGGTGAAATTGGTAGACACGCTGCTCTTAGGAAGCAGTGCTAGAGCATCTCGGTTCGAGTCCGAGTAGCGGCATGTCACCCTTTCACTTTTAAAAAGAATAAATAGATTCTATAATTAATTCAACTCTTGAGTTGCATTTAAGCAACGCATTTTTTAAGATTTTGTATGATATTTTCAACCTTAGAACATATATTAACACATATTTCCTTTTCAATTCTTTCAATCGTAATTCTAATTCGTTTGACAACCCTTTTTTTTATAGATGAAGTGGTACAATTATCTCATTTGTCCGAAAAGGGCTTGCTAATTAGTTTTTTCTGTATAACAGGATTATTAGTTACGCGTTGGATTTATTCGGGTCATTTTCCACTAAGTGATTTATATGAATCACTAATCTTCCTATCATGGAGTTTTTCCCTTATTCATATAATTCTCTATTTCAAAAAAAAGAACAATTTTTTAAGCATAATAACGAGTTCAAGTGCTGTTTTTACTCAAGGCTTTTCGATGTCAGGACTTTTAACTGAAATACACCAATCTTCAATATTAGTACCTGCTCTTCAATCCGAATGGTTAACAATGCACGTAACGATGATGATATTGGGTTATGCGTCCCTTTTATGTGGATCATTATTATCAGCAGCACTTCTAGTGATTACATTTCGAAAAAGCATAACAATTTTCTGTCTTTTTTGTCAAAGTCATTTTTTATTACATAATTCATTTACCTTTGGTAAAATTCAATACATCGGCGAAGGAAATAATCTTTTAAAAATACAAAAAAATTCTTTTTTTTTCGCCAAGAATTATTACAGATCACAATTGATTCAAGAATTGGATTATTGGAGTTATCGGGTTATTAGTTTAGGGTTTCTATTTTTAACCATAGGTATTCTTTCGGGAGCAGTATGGGCTAATGAAGCATGGGGGTCGTATTGGAATTGGGACCCAAAAGAAACGTGGGCATTTATTACTTGGATCATATTCGCGATTTATTTACATACTCGAACAAATCGAAACTTGCAAGGAGAAAATTCGGCAATTGTAGCGTCTATAGGCTTTCTTATAATTTGGATATGCTATTTTGGGGTCAATCTATTTGGAGTAGGGTTGCATAGTTATGGTTCCTTTACTTTAACATATAATTAAATTCACGAACGTATCTTACGACTACAACAGAGTATGTTGCATATAAAATTTTTTTGTGAACCAACACGAACCATATGAATCGATACACTATTGTATTGATTCATACGGTTCGTATCCATGTGGTTTTCAATTTTCTTTACTTAAAAATACTTCTAAATTATTTTTAACATAGTATTTTTAAGTTTAGTTATGAAAACCATTTAGAAAAAAATTAGATAGAATAATTTCTACCCTGTCAACCGACAGTGAAAAAATGAAATCCGGGTACATACCAATACTTAGGACGGGTAAAAAGAGAGAAATTGAAAGAAATAACTCTCGTGGTCCTGAATCAAAAAAATAAGAGTTTTGAGCATTAAAAAACTTGTATCCGTAGAACATCTGTCGTGACAGAGATAATGAATAAATAGGAGTTAATATGATTCCAATTGCCATTAGAAAAGTAATTAGCATTTTTGGCAGCCAAAAATATTTTTGGCTGGTAATTATTCCAAAAAAAACTACCAATTCGGCAACAAAGCCACTCATACCCGGTAATGCAAGCGAAGCCATCGAAAAGCTACTGAACATCGTGAATACTCTTGGCATTGGGATAGCCATTGCGCCCATTTCGTCAAGATAAACAAGACGTATTCTATCATAAGTCGTCCCTGATAAGAAAAAGAGTGCAGCACCAATAAATCCATGAGATATTATTTGTAAAAGAGCTCCATTAAGCCCTGTATCACTTATCGAACCAATTCCTATAATTATAAAGCCCATATGAGATATAGACGAATACGCTACTCTTTTTTTTAAATTCCGTTGGCCAAGAGATGTTGAAGCCGCATAGATTATTTGGATTGTGCCCACTATTACTAACCAAGGGGAAAGTAGATAATGGGCGTGAGAAAATAATTCCATATTGATACGAATCAACCCATATGCTCCCATTTTTAATAAGATTCCAGCTAGGAGCATACAAGTACTATAATGTGCTTCTCCGTGGGTATCTGGTAACCATGTATGTAAAGGTATAATCGGTGATTTGACAGCAAAAGCAATAAAAAAACCGATATAGAATAGTATTTCTAAGACCCCAGGATACGACTGATTGGTCAATGTTTCAAAATTTAATGTTGGCTCATTAGAACCATATAAACCGATACACAGAACTCCCATTAATAGAAAAACGGAGCCTCCAGACGTGTATAAAATAAATTTTGTAGCCGAATACAGACGTTTCTTTCCTCCCCACATGGATAGAAGTAGATAAACCGGAATTAATTCTAACTCCCACATGATGAAAAAAAGTAAAAGGTCTCGAGAAGAAAATGATCCTATTTGCCCGCTGTACATTGCTAACATCAGGAAATTAAATAATCGAGAGTCTCTAGTAACCGGCCAAGCCGATAAAGTAGCTAAAGTGGTGATGAATCCTGTTAGTAAAATGGGTCCTATAGAAAGTCCATCTATTCCTAATCTCCAATGGAAATCAAAAAAACGGACCCATTTATAATCCTCCACTAATTGTACTAATGGATCATCTGGTTGGAAATGATAACAAAATGTATAGGCTATTAAAAGGAATTCTAAGATGCATATACAAATAGTATACCAACGAATGATCCTATTTCCCTTATGTGGAAAAAAGAAAATTAAGGAACCCGCAGATATTGGAAAAACTACAATTAGCGTTAACCAAGGAAAAAAATTCGTGGTAAAGACAAGATATACTTGGACCAGAAAACCCGTGCTCATAAGAATATTATGAGCACAAATTTTGTCGGTAAAAAAAAAAAGAAAATAAAATGGGTTATGGGTTCAAGTCTAGTTTTCTAGAGCGTATTAATAAGTTAGCCCCATACTGCGAGTTGTTTCATGCCATAAATAAACTCGAACACTCAAGAAATCCGTTGGACAGGCGGATTCGCATCTTTTACAACCAACGCAGTCTTCTGTTCTTGGAGCAGAAGCGATTTGTTTTGCTTTACATCCGTCCCAAGGTATCATTTCTAATACATCAGTTGGGCAAGCTCGGACACATTGAGTACATCCTATACATGTATCATAAATCTTTACTGAATGTGACATTGGATCTATACATTTTTGAACGTTATAAGATTTCGATCTGGTAATCTTATAAACAAACCATATATTTAGATACCAGACGAATCAACAAGTTATCAGAATTTTTCTAATCAATCTATTTCTGGATTGCTTTAGTAGACAGGGCCAAAATACTTTGATTTAGTCTATTTTTTTAACCAAGATCATACCTTAATGTAGCAACTCTACGAATTTTAATTTCTTTATTTATTTTTTATTTATTAATATTGAATATTCTAAATATTCAAATTTATATAATAAATACTATTTACTCAATAAATTGGATTCATTAATACGAGTTGATTTTCGATTACGAAAAATTGCTGAAACAATAGCCGGTCCAATAGCTGCTTCAGCGGCTGCAATAGCTATAACAAAAATTGATAAGATTTCTCCCTTTAATTGACGATTATCAAAAAAATCAGAAAATGTTACAAAATTCATATTAACTGCATTCAGTATAAGTTCAAGACACATAAGGGCCCTAACCATATTTCGACTTGTGATCAACCCATAGATGCCTATACAAAATAAATAGGCACTCAAAACAAGTACATGTTCTAGCATTGTTAAATAATTCCTTCTAAATCTCATGATTTTTAACCGAAATAAGAATTCAACCGATTCGATTGAATGACATATGAAATTTTTTCATTGATGATTTTATTATTGTTATTGTCGAGCTACAGCAATTGCGCCTATTAAAGCAACTAAAAGAATTATTGAAATAAGTTCAAATGGAAGAAAAAAATCTCTTGATAAATGAATTCCAATTTGTTGACTATTAATTATCAAATCTTGCTCCACAATCTGGTTTGATCTTGTAGGCCAAAAAATTCCGTACCATGACGTATCTGGAATAGTAGTAATTAGCGAAATAAAAAGACTTGTAGAAACCATCAAAGTAATTCCATCCCCAACTGTCCAAGGATTAAAATAGTTGGAATATTCTGAACCATTCATGAACATCACAGCAAAAATGATTAAAATATTTATAGCCCCTACGTAAATCAGTAGCTGCGCAGCAGCTACAAAGTAAGAACTCAGTAGAATATAGACTAAGGATATACAAACCAGAACCAACCCCAACGAAAAAGCAGAAAAAATTGGATTGGGAAGTAATACGACCCCTAAACCCCCTAAGATCAGACTTGATCCCAGAAAGACTAAAATAAAATCTGGTATTGGTTCAGGTAAATCCATTTAATTTAAAAAGATAGAAATAAAAGTATTTCATGACTTTATTGACCTGACCAGGAAAAAGAAAAAAGAAGAGACTCCACTTCTTGTATGTTTAGGATATTTCTTAACTTAATTAAACTTAATGAAAACTAAATGAAAGTTGAATGGGTGTGACTTGATGTAGATAGCGTTCTTGGAGCATTGTAATTAGATAATTAGACCCCAGAATTTAAAATGTATATTTTAAAATCATTTTAAATGAAGATTTTAGCCAATATCTTGATTGGTCAAACAAAACCTTATTATTTTCTTAGTTTTTCAGAGGGTTTATACATTTTTTATTTGAGGCGAATTCGAAATTGTTTGAATTGTGTAATCGTCAATTACTGATATCGGTAACCGACCTAAAGCAATTTGATTATGATTCAATTCATGACGATCATAAGTCGAAAGCTCATATTCTTCAGTCATTGATAAACAATTTGTTGGACAATACTCGACACAATTTCCACAAAATATGCAGATTCCAAAATCAATACTGTAATTAAACAGCCGTTTCTTTCGAATATTACTTTCGAATTTCCAATCTACAACGGGCAGATCGATAGGACATACACGAACACATACTTCACAAGCGATGCATTTATCAAATTCAAAATGGATGCGGCCCCGGAAACGTTCCGATGTGATCAGTTTTTCATAAGGGTATTGAATAGTTATCGGTAAACGATTCACATGAGACAGAGTAATTGTGAAACCTTGACCTACGTACCGAGCCGCTCGTATTGTTTGTTGACCATAATTCATCAACTCAGTTAACATAGGGAACATATCGTGAATATGTATAAATTTAAAATACTTGTTTCTTTCTCTTGTTTGAGAGAAGTCGTGAATAGAAACTACTCTAATACCTTAGAGCGAAAGAAGGTGAAACGAGGTTGTTAATAATAAATTACCTAGAGAAATAGGTAAAAGAAATTTCCAACCAAGATTTAATAGTTGGTCCATTCTGAGCCTTGGTAAAGTCCATCTTGTGGCAATAGAAATGAACAAGAACAAGTAAGTTTTACCTAATGTAATAAAGATACTGATTATTGTTCCAAAGACTTTCCCCGGTTTATTTATGAAAAAAATGTCAGGAACAAATAGATAGGGAATCCAAAGATTCCAACCCCCAAAGTAAATAATTGTTACAAATAATGAAGAAACTAGTAGATTCAGATAAGAAGCAAGGTAAAATAAACCAAATTTGATGCCGGAATATTCGGTTTGATAACCGGCTACTAACTCTTCTTCTGCTTCTGGTAAATCAAAAGGTAATCTCTCACACTCGGCTAGAGCAGAAATCAAAAAAATGATAAATCCTATAGGTTGACGCCACAGATTCCACCCCCAAAAACCATATTTTGACTGTGCTTCAACTATATCAACTGTACTTGAACTGTTAGATAATTATAGTCGATCAGAATTACACTGTTTTCATCGCTATTCCAAAACCGTACATGAGATTTTCATCTCATACGGCTCCTCAAAGATCACAGCTAAATATAAGGACATTTCATTATTATTGATTTTTATATTTTGTAGGATAGAGTTAAAACTTCTCACAAGGTCCCGAATTAAATCAACGGAATTCTGTTTGCTATATTTTTTATATTTTTTAATATTAATTAATAAATGCTTTGGAATTGATCTTATCTTTTTCTCGTATATTGTATAAAGGGATTTTACAAAAAGTAAAAGATTACTTCGTTCGTACTAGTTATTTTTTTTAATCGACGGATAGGAACATACTCTGAATCGGAATCATGGGTAGTACTTCTTGATCATTTCTACCAACTAAAAGTCCCAATTCAAATTCCTTTTATGTATACAAATGTTCTCGCGGATAACTTAGAAAATCCTTATTACTAATCCTTTGTGTATCTTAGTCTTCCTAACCATCCACTCAATTTTGTTCAACCTGAATTTCTTTTTTTTAATATACCTAGGCTAATAGATAAAAAAATCGATCTTTTAAACCCGCTTCAAGAAGTGATGAATAAACAACCAATCTTGGGGTAAGGTCTTGGGCTAAACAGTCTCTACTACTTATGTTTCCTTTTACTTAATCCTTGTACATAGGAAATGAGAATCAATCCTTTATTTACTGCAAAATTCAAAACCGTTTTATTTCACCCATATAACTATTAACTTTTATTCATCAACCCGAAAGATCAAAGAAAAATAAAAATATAAAATCAACCTATTTAACTTGACTTTCTTATTAGAATTCAAAAGAAAGGGTAGGTGAAATAAAGGATTTCACCGAATCACACGTAGAGATATTGATAGTACACACAAAGTTAATGGTATTTCATAACTAATTGATTGAGCAGCGGCTCGTAGACCACCCAAAAAGGAATATTTATTATTTGATCCATATCCCGACATAAGAAGTCCAATGGGAGCAATGCTTGAAATAGCGATCCATAGAAAAACACCAATACTAAGATCGGCTAGAATAAGGTGGTAGCCAAAAGGAATTACTGAATAACTTAGTAAAACTGCTACAACTGCGATGGATGGTCCGATACTGAATAAGTGAGTATACCCTCTAGATGGAAGAAGGTTCTCTTTGAAAAGCAGTTTTATACCATCTGCTAGAGCTTGAAGAATTCCTAAGGGGCCCGCGTATTCGGGCCCAATACGTTGTTGTATACCTGCGGATATTTCTCTTTCTAACCAAACAATTACGAGTACACCTATTATGATTCCTAATACAAGAGTAAAAATAGGGACAAGCGGCCATATGATTCTATATACCCCTTTAAAATTGAGTAAGAAGTCGAATCTATAAAAAGAGTTGATAGCTTGTATTTCTGTTGTATCCATTATCATTTTAACGATCAATTTCTCCCATAATGATATCTATGCTCCCTAGTATCGTCATAATATCAGCCAATTTCATTCTTTTAACTAACTGAGGAAGGATTTGCAAATTGATAAAACCCGGCGGGCGTATTTTCCATCTCCAAGGAAAAACACTCCGATCTCCTATTAGAAAAATTCCCAATTCGCCTTTTGGGGCTTCGACTCTCACATAAAGTTCTTGTTTCGACAATTCAAAGGTTGGAGAAGGCTTTTTACTAATAAATCGATATTCAAAATCATTCCAGTCGCTATCTTTTACTCTATCAAAACGTCGGATTTCTAAATTCTCATAGGGTCCCCCTGGAAGTCCTTCCAGAACCTGTTGTATAATTTTTACGGATTCTGTCATTTCACCGATTCGTACTAAATAACGAGCTAATGAATCCCCCTCTTTTTGCCATTGAACCTCCCAATCCAATTCGTCGTAACATTCATAACGATCAACTTTACGAAGATCCCATTGGATTCCGGAAGCTCGTAACATTGGTCCTGATAAACCCCAATTTAGTGCTTCTTTTCCACCAATAATACCTACACCCTCAACCCGTTCTAAAAAAACGGGATTACGCGTAATAAGTCTTTTATACTCATTAACCCCTGTTAAAAAAAACTCACAAAAATCTAAACATTTATCTATCCAGCCATAAGGTAAATCAGCAGCTACTCCTCCGATACGAAAATAATTATGCATCATTCGCATACCTGTAGCAGCCTCGAATAGATCATAAATCAATTCTCTTTCTCGAAAAATATAGAAGAAAGGGGTTTGTGCGCCAATATCTGCCATAAAGGGCCCGAGCCATAACAAATGTGAAGCTAGACGACTCAACTCCAACATAATGACTCGGATATAACTAGCTCTTTTAGGTACTTGAATATTTCCTAACTGTTCGGGGCCATTTACCGTTATTGCTTCTGTGAACATAGTCGCTAAATAATCCCAGCGGGTTACATAAGGTAAATATTGTAAAATTGTTCGATTTTCCGCAATTTTCTCCATCCCTCTATGTAAATAACCCAATATTGGTTCACAGTCAACAACATTTTCGCCATCTAGAGTAACGATGAGCCGAAGAACACCATGCATTGATGGGTGGTGAGGACCCATATTTACTATCATAAGGTCTTTTCTTATATCTGGCCCAGTCATAAGTTTTTTATTGATTCATTCTTCCATGAATTGCTGAAAGTCAAAAGAAATTAATAAAAATTTAAAATAAAAAATTCGAATTAAAGAATAAAAAAATAAGCACTTAAAACAACATGAATTTTTCAATTAACGAATTTTTGTCTCTCGAATATTTAATTGACCAATTAATTCTTTATAATGTACTCTATTTTTTTTTGACAAATAAGCCAACAGCCGTTGACGTTTTCCTAAAATTTTTCGCAATCCTCTCTGAGATAAATAATCTTTTTTGTGCAATTCTAAATGTGAAGTAAGCCTCCATATCTTATTGGTAAAACTTAATATTTGAAATTCAACAGACCCTCTGTTTTCTTCTTTTGAGCTAATCGAAATCAATACATTTTTGATCATACAAGATTTTCCCTCTTCCAATTTTTTAACGATATGGATTTGACTACTGAATAAGAATAATGTTAGTAATTTTACTGTGGTATATACAATACCTTGAATTTCTTTATCGAATAGGGATAGGATATAATATATATAGGAAAAGGGTGTTACCAACAACGTTTCAACTCGGAATACATATATATCCTTAACATACTGAAACGACTGCCATTATTTGTATCAAACCAATAGCGATTCATACAAGCTAAATCCTCTAATCGATAATTAGAGCAAGTCAAAAATTTCACTTTAATTAATTCATTCTTCTCTTTATGCTTATGTTTGTCAACAAATTGACTACAGTTGTTCGCGGTGCAAAATCCTAGATTTTTATTCGTATTTTTGGAATTGAAACTAATTTTTATTCTAAACTCTCTACGATATTTATGAGGTAAAATAGTTTCAGGAGAAAGTAAATCAAAAAAATTCTTATCAATATCTGCTTGTTCTGGGTATCCTTGATTATTTTTATGTTTACTCTTATGAACCAATGAAATACATAAAGTTTGATACAGAATAAATTGGCTATCATTTTTTACAGACAGACGGGCGGGTTCGATAACTAATATCCCCTTTTTGATCAATTCTACAACATTTAAACTATTCTGAATTAGCAGTATATCCAAGGTCATTTCTCTTCGCTGAATCGAAGATATAACAATTTTTCTTGGATTTAACAGTCTAAGCAGTAGACAATATATTTTGATATTATTGATCATTCGTTGATTCAAAGCATCGCCCCATCTCAATTGAAAAAGTAAATAACGTTTCAGCAAGAACTTTAATTCTGCTTTTGATCCTACATAATCTTCTTCAATATTTTTTTGATGATTTGTTAAGGAGTGGGATTCAAGATTCACCCGTTTTTGTACATCTGATCTAAGATCTCTTTGGTTTGTTAGATTTTTTTTTTTAGGCGGTATAAGCCATTCAACTTTTTTGTTCTCAATGATGTTTTTATTTTCCCGATAAACATTTTTATTTAGATTCCTTCGTAAAAGAAGCCCTTTACTTGGTATAACCCAAGGTTTCATTTTATACAGATTAGAAAGTATTAAAAATTCTGGGAAGAGCCAAAAGTTTAGGGTTGCTATGGGGCACTTTCGTATTTCCTCATTCATTCCCGTCCAATCTAAAAAGGTTTTTTGGGGGTTTGGTACCTTGATTTTAAGTTTTTTCGGAAGTGCGAGATAAAAAAGAGTTTTTTTAACAATTTTATCAGTTATTTGATAATTGTTAGTCTTAATCTTAGTATTTTGATTACTCTTAGTATCGATCTTGATCCAGTATTCAATAGCGATCTTTTGTCTAAGATCAAAATGGAGAGTTTTCCAATCAAAATGTTTTCTATCGGGTTTTTTTTTCATAGATTTTCTATCGCTCTTTCCTATATAATTAGGAATAGGACTCCTTCCCCGTATATCAAAAAAGTTGTATTTATACGTGTTTGAGTTGGAATAACTATCTTGTTTTCTATTTACTTGTGTTTCAAAAGCTGATCCATAAATAGATAAGTCCCTTTTATTTTTATTTTCAGAATTACTAGATTGATATGAGAAAAGATCATATCGAGAGTTTTTTTTTAAATTATCTTTTTTATTCTGTACGAAATAGGCTTCAACAGGATTTTCTTTTTTGAACAAGATTAATACATCTTTTTCATACGAACCTCTTTTGCAATTTTGAGCCATAGGGTGTTGAGAAATTTTATTTCTCAACCCTTTGGGTAGTAATCTAGACCATCGAATCTTAGAGAAATTATATTGATGATATCGTTTTAATTTCTTTACCCAGGTTTTCCAGTGATTTGTTCCATAATTGAAGCATTTATTATGATTTAATTCCAAGTGAATTATCCCTTCAAAGGAATCCTTTATTTTGATTTCGGTCTTAACAAAAAAAGGAATTCCGTAATCGTGATATTTAAAAACATATCTTAATTTATCCAAATGAATACCTTGAGTTTGTGATAAGTTGTAAAATACATATGCTTGCGACAAGTAGGATAAGTAGCAACATTTTTGTGAATTTTTTTGATTCCTAATAGTATTAATTGACTTTTGTATAGTTGAAATAATTGAAATAAAGTTCATTTTATTTTCGTTTTTTTTATTAATTCTTTCTTCATCTGCTTCATTAATATTTATGAATTTTTTGACAAATTTGTTTATTGGGTCGAGAAAAAGTTGTCTAATGAGTTTGGAACGATTAATGATAGACAAAACAGGATTTATGTATATTTTTTCCAAAAAAAAATTTATAAAGAAATATATTTTCGGGATTAATCGAACATTTCTCCGTTTTATTATTTCCAAAAAAAAATTTGAAAATTCCAACCCTTTATCTTTATAAATTCTTTTGTTAGCACTAATATATATTCTTGTGTTTTTTTTTTTATCTTTTGTCATTCTTTCTATTTGATTCCGGATTGTGATTGCCCTAGCAGTTATATCCTTATTTTTTTTTTCTGTCAGTGTCCGGTTTGAAGATTGAATTTGATTAATCAATGATTCAGGAATTATCTCATTGATGTTTGTAGAATCTTTGTTGTTTTTTGTTTGATTCGATTTATAGACCTTTCTTACGTTAAAGAATAAGATTGAGTTTAATTTTGAAAATACTCTTATTTTTTTTTTTATTTTTATAAAAAATGAATTTCGTATAACCCAATTTTTTATTTGTTTTGAAACTAATTTCGTCTTTCCCCTTAAAGTTTTTCGAACTAAGAAATAGGTATTTTTCGATTTTCTAATCTTTGTTTCCAATTCCTTAAAAATAGGTTTAAAAAAGGAAGATCGTTGTCGAGGAGAACCAAAAGGAAGGTCCGTTTCCAGCCCCCAAACTGTTAAAAAACAAAAATCATTTATTTCTTTTTTGTTTTGCATTAGATTTCTACGAGAGGGCCGGAGTTTAGATCTATGCCAAGGTTTCAGACAGAAAGGAAATAGGATTTTTATCTGCATACCCTCTCTTAACCAATTTTTCGGAAATTCAGTTTCCGATAATTGAATACCATTATATGTACATATAATATGCAGTTCTCTATTCCATTCCTGTAGATCCTCAAACCATTCAGGAATTTGCAATAAAACCATACGTCCAATATTTTTTGCTATTATCAATGAAGGCAATAGAATATATTTTCTCAAATTCGATTGAGTTATTAGCATCAAACTTCTTGTTTTTTTTGCAATTGGCATACTATTCCATGCTTCAGCTATATCTGCCCGGATTTGCTCTTGTCGTTTGTTCTCTTCTTTTTTATCCGTTTCTTTTTTATGTTCTTTTTTTGTTTCTTCATCCGTATTTTCCAAAATTTTGAAGTCAATTCGATTGTGTATCCAATTTGGAAAAATGACTTTAATAAGTCCGGATCTATCAAATGAAAACCAAGGGGATTTTTTGATTATGTCCAAAAAAAGAGGAGAATGTACATTTGCTTGAAATGGTTCCCACATACAAATTTTACGTCTTTGAGCGCGGATAGAACCCTTAATTATTCCCCGGCGAAAATCGGATTGTTGGTAATACCGTACCAAAACTACTTGCTTTCTTAGATCGTTTATATTAGCATCTTTATTTTTCTTAGTATCCTTATTACT